ATAGGAGAAATTAACTGTGACACGTTCACTAAAAAAAAATCCTTTTGTAGCAAATCATTTATTAAAAAAAATAAATAAGCTTAACACAAAAGCAGAAAAAGAAATAATAGTAACGTGGTCCCGGGCATCTACCATTATACCTACAATGATCGGCCATACTATTGCTATCCATAATGGAAAGGAGCATTTACCTATTTATATAACAGATCGTATGGTGGGCCATAAATTGGGAGAATTTGCACCTACTTTAAATTTCCGGGGACATGCAAAAGCAAAAGAAAAAAATGATAATAAATCCCGACGTTAAAAGAACAAGTCAAATAGAAATATTTATCATTCATTAAAAAGAGGCGAATCCTATGATAAATAAAAAAAAGAAAAAGATAGAACTATACACAGACGTATATACTTTAGGACAACATATACGTATGTCCACTAACAAAGCACGAAGAATAATTGATCAGATTCGTGGACGTTCTTACGAAGAAACAATTATGATACTTGAACTCATGCCTTATCGAGCATCTTATCCCATTTTAAAATTGATTTCTTCTGCAGCAGCAAATGCTAGTCACAATATGGCTTTCAACGAATCCGATTTAATTATTAGTAAAGCCGAGGTTAACAACGGTACTAGTGTGAAAAAATTAAAACCTCAGGCTCGGGGACGGGGTTATCTAATAAAAAAATCGACTTGTCATATAACTATTGTATTAAAAAATCTATCTTTATATAAAGAATATTATAAAGAATATAAAGAATATGGAAATATTTATATAAAAAATAGGAAGATCTTTATATAAAGAATAGGATATAAAGAAGTATGAAGAATCTAACATATTCTTAAAAAAAAACCAGAGATGGATAAAAAAAAATCCACGGATATGAGATTTGACAATATGTATAGTTAAGTAGTGGGGGATTATGGGACAAAAAATAAATCCACTTGGTTTTAGACTTGGTACAACCCAAAGTCATCATTCTCTTTGGTTTGCACAACCAAAAAATTACTCTGAGGGTCTACAAGAAGATCAAAAAATAAGAAACTCTATCAAGAATTTTGTAAAAAAAACTACAAAAATATCTTCTGGCGTTGAGGGAATTGCACGTATAGAGATTCAAAAACGAATCGATGTGATTCAGGTCATAATATATATGGGATTCCCAAAATTATTAATAGAAAGTAGACCCAAACGAATCGAAGAATTACAGATACATGTACAAAAAGAACTTAATTGTGTAAACCGAAAACTCAATATTGTTATCACAAGAATTTCAAATCCTTATAGGAACCCTAATATCCTTGCCGAATTTATAGCTGGACAATTAAAGAATAGAGTTTCTTTTCGTAAAGCAATGAAAAAAGCTATTGAATTAACTGAACAGGCAGATACAAAAGGAATTCAAGTACAAATTGCGGGACGTCTTGATGGAAAAGAAATTGCACGAGTCGAATGGATTCGAGAAGGTAGGGTTCCTCTGCAAACCATTCGCGCTAAAATTTTTTATTGCTCGTATACAGTTAGAACTATTTATGGGGTATTGGGCATAAAAATTTGGACATTTCTAGACAAGAAATAATAAACCCTTACTTGACTTGGTTTTTCCATTCTATCCATTGCTAGAAGAAAACAAAAAAGAACAAAATCCTTCATTCTTTTTTTTGTTTAATCAAAACAAAAAGAAACAATTCTAATTCTATTAACTATTAAACTATTAACTATTAAATTAAAATAGTCAAATATTAATTTAATAATTTCGAATTTTACACTATAGAATTAATTTAATATTAATAATTTAACTAGATATGGCTATTTCTAATTCTTCGAATTCTATTTATATAGGGTTGAATAAAATTAAATAAAAAATTGAGTAATATAATTGCTATGCTTAGTGTGTGACTCGTTGGTTTTTTAGAGTCCGGATAAAAAATAAAAAACGGACTGACCAGAGTATGAACTAATAATTATACAACTAATAACCAACCCATCACTTTGCATTATCTGGATACAAAAAAAGAGTCAAGATATGATATATTAGTCATATCATTGTAGCAATTAAAATCCTTTTTGCACAAACAAAAGAAAACCAATCTGATTATGCTTTAAAAATCAAAATAGAAAATTATGCAGATAAGTGGAAGGGTGAAAGAAAGAAAAAGAATATCAATGATATAAAATTCCAATATGTAAGGTCTATGAGTCATCACATAAAAGCTAATGTAGTAAAGCATCCATACCAATTGATTTAAAATTAAACTAATCTGTTGATAAAACAAAAAATCAAGAGCCTTGATTCACTCCAGACTGAGAAGATTGACTCAAGAACAATTTTTTTTTTTTTTTATTTTATTAGAGGCTCCATTGGAAAAATTAAGACCTAAACATTAATTGAGAAGTGATGGGAACGATGTAACCTATAAATACATAAGATTTTACTGAAAACAAATCTTAATGATTTATTGGGAGGATAGCGAAAGGAAACAGAAGACAATCGATTTATTTTATTATGACAGATCATGGGTTACCTCTACAAATAAAATAACTATTGAAAGACTAAATATGCAAGAGGAAATATTCGCCCGCGAAGATTTGTTTTATATTCTTTTTGATTGCTAAATTTGATCAATCTGATATCCTAATTCGAATATATAAAAAAATTTGTTACAACCTTATATTATAACAAATAACAAAAACAAGATTATCGAAAATAAACAAATAAAATAGAAAAAATTATTCTAGTTATAGACATTAATTATAGAGAATTTTTTCTATTTCTATCTAGAACTATTAGATCTAGAACTAGTAGAACTCTAAAATAGAATATAGATTCTAATTTATATATATTAGATAGATACAAATTTTTATTCTACTAATATTCTATTCTACCTAATATCCTATTCTAATAATCTAATAATCTAAGATTTATAGATCTAATAAGTAAGAAATAAATTAAAATAAATAGATTTAACTAAATTAAGTGAAATCTCAAAGAATACGATGATTTCATATATTATTTTATTCGTAAAAGACATGGATATTTTTTTTTAATCATTTCATTCGCGAGGAGCTGGATGAGAAGAAATTCTCATGTCCGGTTCTGTAGTAGAGATGGAATTGAGAAAGAACCATCAACTATAACCCCAAAAGAACCCGATTCCGTAAACAACATCGAGGAAGAATGAAAGGAATAGCTTTTCGAGGAAATCGTATTTGTTTTGGAAAATATGCTCTTCAAGCACTTGAATCTGCTTGGATTACATCTAGACAAATAGAAGCCGGACGACGAGCAATGACACGAAATGCACGCCGCGGTGGAAAAATATGGGTACGTATATTTCCCGACAAACCCATTACTTTAAGACCTACGGAAACACGGATGGGTTCGGGGAAAGGATCTCCCGAATATTGGGTAGCTGTCGTTAAACCGGGTAGAATACTTTATGAAATGGGCGGAGTAGCAGAAAATATCGCAAAAAAGTCTATGTCAATAGCAGCATCAAAAATGCCTATACGAACTCAATTCCTTATTTCAAAATAGGAATATAGAACCAAAGGAAAAAGACCTTTTGTATACTAAAAAAAAAGTGGAAGTTTCTTTTTTTGTTTTGGACAAACAATATATCTTTTTTTTTTCCTTTGCATTTAAATAACAAATAAAAAAAAAAAAAAATGATATGATCCAATCTCAAACCCATTTGAATGTAGCAGATAACAGCGGAGCCCGAGAATTGATGTGTATTCGAATCATAGGGACTAGTAATCGCCGATATGCTCATATCGGTGACGTTATTGTTGCTGTTATCAAGGAAGCAGCACCAAATTCACCTCTAGAAAGATCAGAAGTAATCAGAGCTGTAATTGTACGTACTTGTAAAGAACTTAAACGTAATAACGGTATAATAATAAGATACGATGACAATGCTGCAGTTGTCATTGATCAAGAGGGAAATCCAAAAGGAACTCGAATTTTTGGTGCAATTGCCCGGGAATTGAGACAATTAAATTTTACTAAAATTGTTTCATTAGCACCTGAGGTCTTATAAGATAAAAAATTAGACGATATAAGATAGAAAATTTCAGATTAAGAGGAGACCATGATATAGTTATAGTATTTAGTATTATAGTTATAGTATTTTAATTAGTTGAATAAAAACGAAATAGAATTAATCAAATCAAATTAATTAGTAAATTGTGTTTCACGCATATACCTTTAATTAAATAATAAGAAAATTAAAATTCAGAGATTAAATAAAATAATTAATTAACAAAAACCAAGAGTATGTTGATTATATCAAAACTAGCGAAAAAAAATAATTTTAGTTTATCATGGGTAGGGATCCTATTGCTGAGATAATAACCTCTATACGAAATGCTGACATGAATAGAAAAGGAATCGTTCGAATAACAGCTACTAACATCACCGAAAACATTATTAAAATACTCTTACGAGAGGGTTTTATTGAAAATGTAAGGAAACATCGGGAAGAAAACAAAAAATTTTTGGTTTTAATCCTACGCCATAGAAGGAAGAAGAAAGGACCATATAGAACTAGTCTAAATTTAAAACGAATCAGCCGACCAGGTTTACGAATTTATTCTAACTATCAAAAAATTCCTAGAATTTTGGGTGGGATGGGCATTGTAATTCTTTCTACTTCTCGAGGTATAATGACAGACCGGGAAGCTCGACTCGAAAGAATTGGAGGAGAAATCTTGTGTTATATATGGTAATCTTTTTAATATCCGAATTCGACCCAGACTTCTTATTTATTTGTTAAAAAAAGAGATTTAAAGAATAGGTTTCTAATACCATTCCTCTCGATTCCTCTTACATTAGTTAATACTTCAAGAGGATTTGCGATGGGATGAAAGAACAAAAATGAATTTTGGAAAGTTTAATTACTAAATCTGAATCACTTTTTCAATTTCAATAATATGTTCCAAGTTCGTTTAGATAATCAAGATCTGGTTTTAGGTTATCTTTTAGCCAAGATAATT